TATCATCTTACGAGAATACAGTATGATGTGGATCAACCCGAAGAGGTATGCATAAAAGTATTTGCCCCAAGGACGAATCCTAGAATCCCGTCTGTTTTCTGGATTTGGAAAAGCGCAGACTTTCAAGAGCGGGAATCCTATGATATGTTGGGAATCGCTTATGAGAATCATCCACGCCTGAAACGTATCTTGATGCCCGAAAGTTGGCTAGGCTGGCCTTTACGTAAGGATTATATTACCCCCAATTTCTATGAAATACAAGATGCTCATTGAATGATAAGATGAATGATAAGAAACTAATCTTCACTTATACGACTCCAGATATTCAAGGAATCTTTTTACGTTCTGTTCTAGATGAAACGGAGTAACTGGCCTTTCATTCGTACTATGGATGGGCTGCTAAAGAAGCTTCATTTATATTCTCAAATTTGGAAGAGTCCTATTTCAGATGAGCAGAGCCTGTAGGATGAATCAAAAGAGTTCTGCACCATGAACTTTGTACCGCGCGCATCGCTTAGATGGGGCCACGGAAAGTTGCGTAGAAGAGAGTGAATAAATGGGAAAGTGAAGAAATAGAATATGAAAGAAAATCGTAAATTCTGAAATAAAAAAAAAAAAATTCAGAAATAAAATAAAAAAGGATCGGATTTTTTGGACTGTCTCTGAAATGAACCCTGTCTTTTCCTATCCTTCAACTCCTCTAGACTAGTCTTTTAGGGTTTTCGACCAACTAACTTCGACTTCGGATATGTATGAAGTATTAACATTCTTTTTGTGCGGGAAGAGATACAGTATGAACAAACAAACAAAAAAGAGGAGGGAACGGAATCCAATTATTTTCTTTACTCATATCTTTACCCATCTACTCGTTTTTTACCCATCTACAAAACGGAGGCGTCTATCTATACATCTAGATGTAGATGGATAAATATGTATTATGCTCTGGACTATTAACACATATAATATGGGTTCCGGCCCTATTGATTTATTTGTATGAGTATCTTATCTATTCGATACATTAACCACGTGCCAGGAACCAGATTTGAACTGGTGACACGAGGATTTTCAGTCCTCTGCTCTACCAGCTGAGCTATCCCGACCATTCTCGATGCATGATCCTACTAAAAGAAAAAGCTTGGGTCTATGTCAATGAAAGGGACTCAAAAAGCATTAACTTACCTAAATAAAGTCGGTAATTTGTTGGATCTTCAAAAAGGAGACTTTGTAAATGTAAGTGTAAGAGTAATGATATGAACTGTGAAAGGTTCCGTAATGAGGATTCTTTGCCCATCCATATATGGATGGGCATTTGTACGTATATCATATCTATCACAGTGATAAGAGAGAAAGATTTCTGGCCGGATCCATTTGTGAAAGAGTAGAGTAAGTGAAAAACATATCTAATTTTGAACCACTGATAAAAAAAAAAGAGGATAAATGCTTAGGGAGTAAAATAGGCCTTTTATTGGGGATAGAGGGACTTGAACCCTCACGATTTCTAAAGTCGACGGATTTTCCTCTTACTATAAATTTCATTGTTGTCAGTATTGACATGTAGAATGGGACTCTATCTTTATTCTCGTCTCACTCGATTAATCAATCCTTAAAAAGATCTATCAGACTCTGGTGTGATAGTCGATTTGATCACTGACTATTCGATTCTTCCTTCTGCTTCTGAAATTTTTATCATAGAAAAAAAAATATGGATTCGGGTCATGATTAATCTTTGATATTTCAGTACGTATACGTACATATCTAGGGTCATCCCACTCTGGAGTTTCGATAGAAGGATTCTTCTACCAATGTAGTAAAGTCAACCCCATTCGTTAGAACAGCTTCTCGTTAGACGTTAGAACAGCTTCCGTTGAGTCTCTGCACCTATCCTTTTTTTTTTCTGAAAACAGGATTTGGCTCAGGATTGCCCATTTTTAATTCCAGGGTTTCTCTGAATTTGGAAGTTACCACTTAGTAGGTTTCCATACCAAGGCTCAATCCAATCAAGTCCGTAGCGTCTACCAATTTCGCCATATCCCCCTCCCTCTTCCTTATGAGAAAGAAATCACATTGTGACCTGACCCCCCCCTTCTTTCATTTATCTTGGAGCCGTTGAATTCATTAGATACAGGCCCTTATTCCTATATCGAAGAGGTGTGTCCCTATTCTATTTCTTGACCAGCTTCTTTCATCCCTATCGGAGTGGCGGGCCCATATTTGATATGATCCAATCAGAAATGATTCTATCATTGATGTATCCGCAATTCAATATGGATGGATATATCCCACGTCACATATATATATATGTCTTTACACCCCTTATTTTTTTAGCGCTATTTGGAATACTGGAACGGTCGATATTCATTCTTTTTTTATCGTCTTATCCCCTCCCTTTCCGAATGAAACCAGAGGAATGTCTCATTATGCTCTGGACTGCAGCCTTATCTTTATCTTATCCTTTCCTTAGGAAGGATCTCCTATACTATAGGAATTCCTATAGTGTAAATAAATAGAATTTCTAAATTTCTATTATAGAATACTATACTATATACTATAATATAATATATAACTAATAATATATAACTAAGCTAATTATTTTATTATTTTATTTTCATTTTTTTTTTAATTCTTTTTTTTTTTTTTAGTTTATTTTATTAAGTAATTAATATTACTAATATTACATAATCATAATATAATTAATAATAATAATATAAATAATATAATATAATAATATATAATAATATAATAATATATAATAATATATAATTATAATATATTAATATTATTATTACATAACAACATTAATATTAATAATGTTATTATTCATATTAATGTAATGTTGTCATAATTAATATTACATATTGTAATATTAATATATTATATTGTATTAATAATATAAAATTGTATTTATATTATTTATATATATTTATATATATATAATATAATATAATAATAATAATATAATAATAGATAAATAAATAAATAGCTAATTACTAATAGCTAAGTCCCAGTAGTTTCCCGAAATCCTATGCACTATTTCTGTTATGTGAGCCCGCTTAGCTCAGGGGTTAGAGCATCGCATTTGTAATGCGATGGTCATCGGTTCGATTCCGATAGCCGGCTTTTCCATTTATTCGATTTTTTCCATGATTGATATTGATAATGTCTCCTTGAGATCAAGAGAAATTGAAAAGACTTTTCAATTTTCTCCAAATGTCGGGTCAACATAGTATGTTACGGGAACTCCCAACTATGAATAAAAAAGAATAAAAAATGGATTGAAGCTGTTAGATCTCTACAGAACAAGAAAGGGATACTTAACTTCCTATATATAACTATATAAAATAATCTGGTTATTGAGACAATTCATCTCATTCTTCTTTATAGTATTTCAGCGAGTTTAGCTTCGTTTATCGTTTAGTTCAGTCTTAATTTTTTTATTCTGTGAAATAAAATTTCAATAAAATAAGGAGTCTTTATGTCTCGTTACCGAGGGCCTCGTTTCAAAAAAATACGCCGTCTGGGGGCTTTACCGGGACTCACTAGTAAAAGACCTAGATCCGGAAGTGATCTTAGAAACCAACCGCGTTCCGGGAAAAGATCTCAATATCGTATTCGTCTAGAAGAAAAACAAAAATTGCGTTTTCATTATGGTCTGACAGAGCGGCAATTGCTTAGATATGTTCGTATCGCTGGGAAAGCCAAAGGGTCAACAGGTCAAGTTTTACTACAACTACTTGAAATGCGTTTGGATAACATCCTTTTTCGACTGGGTATGGCTTCGACCATTCCTGGAGCTAGACAACTAGTTAACCATAGACATATTTTAGTTAATGGTCGTATAGTAGATATCCCAAGTTATCGGTGTAAACCCCGAGATATTATTACTACGAGAGATGAACAAAGATCCAGAGCTCTGATTCAAAATTATGTGGATTCATCTCCCCGCGAGGAATTGCCAAAACATTTGACTCTTGACTCATTCCAATATAAAGGAATAGTAAATCAAATAATAGATAGTAAATGGATCGGCTTAAAAATCAATGAATTACTAGTCGTGGAATATTATTCCCGTCAGACTTAAACTTAATTAAAATAAAATAATTAAGCTTTGGACAATACAATTTTGTCCACCCTGTTTCACCAAACAAAGTAAATAGAACTAAGTTAAGGGATTTAATCCGGATTTTCCCCCATTTTCGTATCCTTTTCGTATCCCAAGTGGATCCGCGGTCAGATTCTCATTCCTTGTCCACCCTTTCTGATCCGATATTTTATCTACCACAGTAATTGGCAATAGAGAATCACTAGAAAGCAAAGGCCCTATTCTTGGAATAATGGTATCCATTGTTATTTGATACATTGTGGTTGGTAACGTTGGTAAATTAGGTGTAGGTCAAGGTACGGAAAGAGAGGGATTCGAACCCTCGGTAAGCAAAAGCCTACATAGCAGTTCCAGTGCTACGCCTTGAACCACTCGGCCACCTTTCCCACAGAATCTTAGGATTATTGCCCGGAAACCCGGTGAATAGCGAGTCATTCATATTATTGAATTTTTTATTGCAATACAATAAAGGTACGACCGATCTATTATAAATCGAAAACTTTTCGTCAAACAAAGATCTTCCTTCGAGGCTCGAGGGATAAAAACACATTTTTTTTTATTGAATATTAACTTAATCTTAATATTAAAAAAACTATCTATTCATCTTTGTCAAGACGACGACCCTCTCCATCTTATTCGGATATTTATACCGTATACCGGATTAAACAACCAATGAATTGGGACGAATCCACAAACTCTATAGTATTTTATATTTATACTATGGTTATATTTAGAGGTCCATAGGAATTACAAAATTCCTTTCTAGTTTCAGATTTATCAACAACAACTCTTCTCATGAGCTATCCCATGGATCTATTATTCCCATGGATCTATTATGAATAAATTCATGGGTCGCCCTATGATTTTAATATTTCCATTGTATTGTTTTGTTTGTGTATACGCGCTATTCGCCCAAAATGGATGGGTTGGTTATTCTATTTTCATCATGGAATGCTTATTTGATTCTTTTGACTCTTTGGGTAATAATAATAATAAAAAAAAAACTCCTCGAGTTAGATCAGAATTTGTAGGAAAATTTCTTTGATTCCTTAACTTCGATAAAATGAAGAGTAAGAGTTCTGTTCATTGGTATACCACATTGGACTGAAATCCAATCTGATTCCAATATTTCCTATCTATCCCTGTCTTAAAAGGGGCAATTTTGGGGGTCTTTTTTTTTTTTACAATTACTCTGTTTTTATGTGATTTCGTACTGTACAATTCCTTTGTTTATGGGAGCATTTTCCCTCGAGGGAGAGGATAATGAGAAGAATTATGGAATGGGTTGTAAACTATGCCTAGATCTCGGATAAGTGGAAATTTTATTGATAAGACCTCCTCAATTGTAGCCAATATCTTATTACGAATAATTCCGACAACTTCAGGAGAAAAAGAGGCATTTACCTATTACAGAGATGGTGTGATTTGATTCGTTTTTTTTTTATTTATATATTTATATTTTTTTTTTATTTATATATTTATATTTAATTTATATATTTATATTTAAATATATTATTTATATTATATATTTATATTTAAATATAATATATATATTATATTATATTTTATTATTTTTATTATATATTATATTATATTATATTGGATTTGGCCTCTTTCAGTCTTATGAGAAGGGGACATGGTTCAGGACACAAAAAAAAATTCTTTAAATAAACTTCCGCTTGGTGAAGGTGAAGTTTGGGGTAGTAGGGATCGAACAATTCCTTCTGTCGTGTATCCCCGATTGATGCAACCTCAGATGTTTCAATTATCGATTTTAGCATTGAGCGAAAGGTTACACCTATAGGTTCTGTATTGCAGGTTAATCCTACTCCACCAGTACCAATAGGCGGCGCATAGGGGAAGAAGCACTACACCTAGGAATCAACAACACGAAAACTTTGTTATATATTATACCCCTTTTCCTTATTGGGATCGGGACTAACAAGAATGGTTGGGACAACAAACATCCATCTCGTTTGTGCTTTGGATACCCGTATAACCATCGAAGATCGTTGAAGTGACTAATTCCTGCAAATCAAATAGAGGGCGTTGAGGACAAAGAAATTGTTGGAGTGAGCATTTCTATCTAGCATCAACACGTTTCTATCTAGCATCAACACGTTTGGTGTTAAGAAAAAGACCTCCTACAGGAAGGCTGGCTAGAGATTTCTTGTAAAAACACTAGCCCCCATCAGTTCATAATGAAAATATTTCAATCTTTTTTGATTCCATGGGTTATTCCCTTTATTACTATGCACAGAAGAGAAGGGAGGAGCCGTATGAGATGAAAGTCTCACGTACGGTTCTGAAACGGAGATTCTTTGAATAGAATGAACGACCGTAACGGATGTCAGCTCAATCCGAAGGAAATTATGCGGAAGCTTTACAAAATTATTATGAAGCTACGCGACTAGAAATTGATCCCTATGATCGAAGTTATATACTCTATAACATAGGCCTTATCCACACAAGCAACGGGGAACATACGAAGGCTTTGGAATATTATTTCCGGGCGCTAGAGCGAAACCCATTCTTACCACAAGCTTTTAATAATATGGCCGTGATCTGTCATTACGTGCGACTATCTCCACTATAGAAAGAAGGAAAGAAAGATCAAATACGCTAGTCAATACTAGAAAAAAAAAATGGGCTTTCTACATATGCATCGTCCAAAGCAACGATTTTTATCAGCTGTAGCAAAGAAAGACTTCATAGAGGCCAAAATATGAAGAAATAGGTATGGCCTATATACTAGATTCCATGGATAAAGGATCTAATTTAATTGATAGGGTAAGCGCCGTAAAGATCAATTAGAGAGGTTTTGGGGCCGATACAATAAGAACTGCTTACAGAACATATCATATCTTATGATATGAGATAAAAGTTAGGAATCAACTTATGTAATAGAGTCGATCTACTAAGGTATTGAGCAGCGGTGTAGCATCAGATCCCAAAGATAGTAAGTCCTTTCTTTCTTATGGAGGAAAGTCTTTTTCAAAGATTCTATATCAATATCAATTCCTATATGAAACTGAGATAGTTACCTTTCAGAAGATTCTAATGATAGAGGGGGTACGGTACCTATGCTTTATTTTTCTGAAGGTGGGAGAAAAGATAAAACGAATTATTGATCAAAAAAAGAGTTTGAAACTCATGTAATTAACCTCTTCTGGTTAACCCGGGATAGATTTACGAGAAATCTCATTCAATTATAGATAGGGTAGATTAAGATGGGACACCAAAAGAATTGACGGCGGAGCCGTATGAGGTAGGAAACTCTCAAGTACGGTTCTAAGGGAAGGAAATGACCCACCTATTCCGACCGGGGAGAACAGGCCATTCGACAGGGGGATTCTGAAATTGCGGAGGCTTGGTCTGATCAAGCTGCTGAATATTGGAAA